TTTGCTTATGTACAACTGCAAAATCAAAAACATTATAATTGGATTAAGTAAATCCTTTTTCAGTCATTCATTGAATGATAAATCACTACAAGTGACGGAGATACGCGATTTAGATAACGGAAAATCCAATATTTTAATATTGTATCTAGAATGACTGGAAAAGTGGAAACAAGGCCAGATATGATTTGATCATTATGAACAAATCCAAAATCCTTGTAGACAAAGCCAATCATCAATTCCCAACCGTGGGGCGAATGAAATCCGATACATAAATCAGTTAATAAAAGAAGAGAAAAAGCTTTTATTGTGTCACTTAAGTTATATAGGAATTCCTGAGCCCAAGAGTTAAGAATAACAAGTTCTTTATTACCCAAAATAGAATAACCACTTAGAATAATGAAACAGATTATATTTGTCGAGAAGCGCAAAATCGTATGAATACGACCCTCGTTGTGTATCTTGATTAATTGGATTGTTTCTTTTTGAATTACTATACGAAGGTTTTGTAGATGTGTCTCCGAGTATTCCTTGATCATTTCCTCTAAGAAAAGGAGTTCCTCTAATTTTATGAATTTTTCTAGAATACTCTTTTCTTCAATATCATTCAAAAAAGTTTCGGATTGCCTAGTATTCCACCAATTAGTAACCCACGATTCCAGACTTTTTTGAAATAAGAGAGAAATCCACCAGGGCAAAAATACTATAGATGCAAGATAGAAAAGAGGGGTGAATGCTTTCTTTTTTTCCATTTTTTCATCTGTGAATTGTTAATGAACCCATCTCATTCGTCAACTCTATGTAATCTAATATTTCTATCACGCATCAATTCTATTACAAGTTATCGAACCAGGAATCTACTCACTATTTTTTATTTGTGATTTCGTGGTTAGGCCTTGAATCTATAAAAAAATACGGAAATAGACGAAAAATTCGAATGAATAAATAATCAAAAAATATTGTTTCCCTATAGTCAAATTCGAAGTACATATATCCTTTCGACGAATGCCCCGAAAACCGCTTGAAAGATCCCCAAAAGAGTTTTTTATGCTTGTTCCATATATGTCTGCTTTGACTCGAATGAATGTTCTGAAGAAACCTCAATTAAGTTATGTTCTATAAAAAGAGGATTCTTGCGTTTTTGCCCTCCTGCTCAGAAAGCATTCATTTATCGGCTCGTTTCTTAAAATACTTCAATTGGTACGCGCAAGAAATAGGCCAATTCAGCAGCTTTTTGTTCCATTTCCCGCGGAGTAAAATTCTCATCAGTACGAGTCAATGGAATAGCTCCCTGGCCTCGGATATCCATATAAAGGACACGCCGAGCATAAATACCCTCTTTCACTTCTATTCTGACGGATTGAATATCTTTTATAAGAAATCGGAGGAAGACCCGACGATTTTTTCCAGGAAATCCCCAACGAAAGATACACACTATTCCGTCTTTTATATCAAATCGATCATAACCACTACCTACATTCCACGAAATTGTGCACCACAAATAGGAGCTAATAAAAAGACCCGCGATCCCATAGAAAGACATCACAATTCCTTGTGGAAAAAAAACGATTTGCTGAGACGGAAATAAAGATATCAAATTTCTACCAAGATAACTCGAGGTTCCAACTAACAAGAATCCTAATGAACCTAAAAAAAGGATAATAGCCCAGCAGAAATTACTTGTTTTTCGAGCCCCCTTTATAGGTTCTATCCATATATGTTCTGATCGACAACTCATACTTGATCCCGTTGCTTTTTTGGAATTGATAGAATACCCCAAATGAATTTGACTTTAGTCCGTTTGTTTCCGAAGTAACTCGCATCAACTAGCACTAATTTGATGTGAACCTTTAGGAGTAATTCATTAAATTGGTTAGATCTAAACTAATAACATACCCTTCGTATGATCTCACTAAAGATAGCCACATACATATAGATAGACCAACGTTACAGTTCAGCCATCCGCCGATTCGGGTCTATTTGAAAATAGCTAGAACATAGCATTTTCTGGAGACATAAGAATTTTTCGGCGGAAGCCGCTTATACCATATTTTGCTAAATGGATATCTGTGTTATGATACAAACGTCAATTGAAAAAAAATCGATGAAATTTTGTGCCATCGGCTCTAAACAATCTTGTTTTTTTGAACATGAAGAAATAAAGAAGCCATTGCGATTGCCGGAAATACTAGGCCTACTAAAGGGACCAAAACAGAGGGAAAGTTAAGAGTTGTCATAGAATGGGTACCTCGATTTACTATTTGTACCTGTTATTATTTTTTAGATTTGATATTGATTATTATTTTCTATTGATTATTTATAATATAAAGATATCTTATTATATATAAGGATATATTACTTATTATAATTTGAGAATTCTAAATTGGAATTATTATTACTTAATATCTATAGATATAAGTATCTATCTAAGTTAGTATATAATGTAGTTTTTTATATTTCTACATTAAAGATTTGAAAGGATATGGATGAGATCTTATTTTCT